TCCCCACGGAACCCAGACTTCCGATTCGGTTCACGGAAGAGGGGTAGTAGAACGCAGTGGGGCTTGACTAGTGGCTCGTGACGGAACAGGCTGACGAAGCTGCAATCGACTAAACAAATAACCCATTAACCTTAATTTTTTTTTCTTTTCCCTTCGTATGTATTCTTATTTTTTCTTTTCGCTGCCGCTTCCGCGTCGTCGTCGCTGGCAAATTCCAGGTAGTGGTCGGATCCTACCCACTCCAGATTTTGGCTCACCTACTTATCAGGGTAGTTCATTAGCGTTAGGTTGCTGGATCCTCTTCAGGTAGCCTCGTCGAAAAAACGAAATAAAGAACGAGAGTGAGATATCGAAACTGTCTTCATTTCAAAAAAAATTCCTTATCAAGAAATAGTTAATGATGCGGATAAGCTGATACCGACTCGTCAATCTCCTCCATACTCAATCCGCATCATATTACTTGCACGAAAACGAGGAACTTGCTAACAAATCTACCCATCGATTTGATAGATTTTTCATCTTTCTACCTGGGTTGCTTATTAATAATAACGGGATCCGGGAAATGAGTGGGGCGAGAAGCCGAAGCCTTAAAAATGAATTGAAAAGGATTTAATTATCTTTCTCTTCTTTTGTAAATTCTTTTGTATTTGCAGTTGAAAAAAAAGAAGAAGAAAAAGGAGAAATAAAAAAAAAAAATTGGGAGGAATTCCGGACTTTTTTTCTCAGGAGTATTTCTTCTACAAGGATTATTTGAATGACGAGGAGCCGTATGAGGTGAGAATCTCACGTACGGTTCTGTATAGTGACATTGGAGCTGTCGACTATTCCACGACTACACCGAAAAAACCCAACTCTGCCCTACGCAAAGTCGCGAGAGTTCGACTAACCTCCAAGTTTGAGGTAACGGCTTACATACCAGGCATTGGCCATAATTTGCAGGAACATTCGGTGGTCCCCGTGAGAGGTGGAAGGGTCAAAGACCTACCCGGTGTTAGGTATCACATTGTTAGAGGAACCTTAGATGCTGTAGGGGTGAAGGATCGTAAAAAAGGGCGTTCTAGTGCGTTGCAGAACATTGTCATAACTTGTATCATTGCAATGATTCCGTATCAGTTGTTCTGATATGTTAAATGTGTAGCCGACCCAGCACTGCCGGGGGACTAAAGCCTGCTACTACAGAGATTGATAGAGATTAATTATTATCTATCTATTTGTATGAAACAACTTGGTGTCTAAGGTGTTCTATTCCAGTAAGTTGAGTTTTACCTAGACTCTCACCTGGAAAGTCCTAGGGTGTCTTTTCCTCTTGGAACAGGTTTAGATTACGACTACGGAGATTCGGTGAAGGCTTCATGCACATCTACTGGTTGGATTGATAAACCTACGGACATTCCCAGTAAGATAACTGAATTGCAAGATTTTCTTCCTTTATATCTAGACTTCGACTTCTTCTATCCGTGGAATAGATTTTATCCGTGGAGTAGGAGAAAACGGATACTCAGTGTGCGATGAGTAAATATGATTTGCATTAAAAAAAAAAATAAATGGTTCAAAATCATTAGAATAGTTTCTATTTAATCATGTGGAAAGCTGTATTCGATGAAAGTCGCACGTGCAGTTTGGAGGGAGATCCTCGACTAACCGGTGGATCCACCCTACAATATGGAGTGAAAAAGCCAAAATAGTAGATTGAGATACCATTGAGATAAAAGAATTGATTGAAATCTGACATATTTATATTTGTAAACTCGTGTTACATCGGAGCAGTGTAGCGAACAGAAAGAAAAATATCGAATCAGATCCAATTTATCGTAATCGATTAGTAAATCTGCTAGTTGATCGTATCCTGAAAAATGGCAAGAAATCACTGGCTTATCAGATTTTTTATCAGGCTATGAAGCGGATTAGGTAAAAGACAAATAGGAACCCACTGTCTGTTCTGCGACAGGCGGTGCGCGGGGTAACTCCGGATGTAGTGACAGAAACCAAACGTGTAGGTGGATCAACTTATCGAGTTCCCGTTGAAGTAGTACCGGCAGAGGGAAAAGCTTCGGCTATCCGGTGGTCATTAATCGCGTGTCGAAAACGCTCAGGTCGAAGTATGGCTTTAAGATCGAGTGATGAATCGATGGATGCCGCCAGGAATTCCGGTAGTGCCATACGAAAGAAAGAGGAGACTCATAAAGTTGCGGAAGCTAACAAAGCTTTTGCCCATTTCCGCTAGTTTCGGATTCGTTCCAATCCACAATCTTTCCGTTGTGGATTGGAACCGGGGCACTAACTATCGGGGAATCAAAAGAAACTATGGAGAAATGGTTGAGTGAGGAGTCGGTGACAAATAACGGGTGTCTAAGCCACAAGTGGGGATTGACAACTACTTCTTCTTTCAGGTTGTTAATTATTAGACTCCTTCTAACTAAATAAGATAGCGGGGGGGGGGGCCAATGCAGAGTTGCGGAGTGCCTCGCAAAAAGGCTTGACGCGTGACCAGTTTTTTCAGAGACTGAAATTAATTGAGGCGCGCACCGCATAGCGCATAGAGTAAGAATTTAATTCTTCTCTGAAAAAGGAAGAAAGCCTTGTTGTAAAACAACGGCTAAATTTTGTTTGAGACATCGAAAAGAAGCCCCCATATCCGAGAATTCTGGGGACTCAATTAATTTCGGTTGACACAGATAGGTTTTTGTGATATATTACAAATTAACAGGCTTACTAGCCTGGGGAATCACTAATTATATCTCGAAAACCGAAAATTACCATGACCGCAACTTTAGAACGACGCGAAAGCGCAAGCTTATGGGGTCGCTTCTGCGACTGGATCACCAGCACCGAAAACCGTCTTTACATCGGATGGTTCGGTGTCTTAATGATTCCCACCTTACTAACCGCAACCTCTGTATTCATCATTGCCTTCGTCGCAGCTCCTCCCGTAGATATTGATGGTATTCGCGAACCCGTTTCTGGTTCTTTGCTATACGGTAACAACATTATCTCCGGTGCTATCATCCCTACTTCTGCAGCTATTGGGTTACATTTCTACCCAATCTGGGAAGCAGCTTCCGTCGATGAATGGCTTTACAATGGTGGTCCTTACGAACTTATCGTCCTTCACTTCCTACTTGGTGTAGCTTGCTACATGGGTCGCGAATGGGAACTGAGCTTCCGTTTAGGTATGCGTCCTTGGATCGCTGTTGCGTACTCGGCTCCTGTCGCAGCTGCTGCCGCCGTCTTCTTGATCTACCCAATTGGTCAAGGAAGTTTCTCTGACGGTATGCCTCTAGGCATTTCTGGTACTTTCAACTTCATGATCGTCTTCCAGGCTGAGCACAATATCCTTATGCATCCCTTCCACATGTTGGGTGTAGCTGGCGTATTCGGCGGCTCTCTATTCAGTGCTATGCATGGTTCTTTGGTAACTTCTAGTTTGATCAGAGAAACAACTGAGAATGAGTCTGCTAATGCAGGTTATAAGTTCGGTCAAGAAGAAGAAACCTACAACATCGTAGCTGCTCACGGCTATTTCGGTCGTTTGATCTTCCAATATGCTAGCTTCAACAATTCTCGTTCTCTACACTTCTTTTTAGCTGCTTGGCCCGTAGTAGGTATCTGGTTCACCGCTTTAGGCATTAGCACTATGGCATTCAACTTGAATGGTTTCAACTTCAACCAATCCGTGGTTGACAGCCAAGGTCGTGTTATAAACACCTGGGCTGATATCATAAACCGTGCTAACCTAGGTATGGAAGTCATGCATGAACGTAACGCTCACAACTTCCCCCTAGACCTGGCTTCTGTTGAAGCTCCTTCTACAAACGGATAATATCCTTCTGGTTATGTGGCACAACTGGATACCAAACCTCTTAACTCCGGAAGGAGGTTTGGTGTCCAACGAGATGAAGGTTCGTGCGGTAGAACGGATAGAGAGGATGATAACAGCTTGTCACAATTTCACAATTATCAGTTCCCAACCTTGAATTCTGAAAACTATTTGGAATATCCTTCTGCAATTTGATGGATTACGAAGTTTCCTACTCCGATTTGCAGAATGCTTGTAATCTCCCACCTAAATCTTTTAGATAAAAGAAATTGAGAGTGCATTCCTGATTTCAAAGATTTTCTTTTTCTATTGTCTCGTTATATACATAAAGTCAACATGTATGTGTATCAACCGAAGAACCTATCTAGCTTGCTTAACGGATAGATCTCGTTCACGTCCGGGGGGGGGGGCCAACTAAATCGACAGAGGGGGCGGACGTAGCCAAGTGGATCAAGGCAATGGATTGTGGATCCATCACGCGCGGGTTCAATCCCCGTCGTTCGCCCATCCAATTGGGTAATTTGATCCCATCTCTCTGCTTGGAACAGATAATCATTGTTAAGGTGGGTGGGATGTGTGTGGGTCTCCCCGACAATAACAATTTATAATTCCCGATCTAATGCCAGTTTTGGATACGACTATTCACGGAAATCACTAGATTCCTTTGAAATATTTATTCCATAATATCTTGAAATTTTCAAATTTATTGGTATAATAAATGTGGGAAATAGATAGTATCTACCGCATGGAATTAATATGAAGAAAGAAAGTAAGGTAAAAAAGGTGGCAAAAGAAAGAGTAGGAAGTCCAGATTTTTCATCTAAAATTTCAGAGTTAGTAGAAGTCAGTCTATTAGACCACTTCTTCGAATCATTGAAAAACCAACATCTCAAAGGATTTTTCACTAGTCCATCTTCCAATTATGAACCTTTTATCAGATTATCTGACTTGTGATTTCTGAGTTCACTATTTTTACGCAATCTGCGTGATTCACTAAAAAGAGATAGTGGCATCACCCTGGAGATGCTGATGTTGCTAACAATACCAATTTCTATGCATTGCTTGAGTGACAAAAGGTCGATCGAAGGCAGTTTTGCATTAGCGGGAGTCATTAATGGGGGTGACGAAGTAGTAAAGAAACAAGCAGAAATTTCTGGTGACTTCTCCCGCGACTGCTTTCCCCGATTCAAAAGATCTTTATCTGTTGGAAAGGATGGAAAGAGGGGAATACCTGTTTCCCATTACTTAGGTTTGAACGAAGATATTTCTGCAGGTTCAACAAGAAAAGGGAAGCAAGTTCGTTATGATGCGATGATTCCTCTGGGTTACGGTCGATGGAAGGCATGCGTAGCGAGGGATTCACTCCTTGGCAGAGATATATCCAAGGATGAGACTGAAAGGATTCAAGGATTTTGCAGGGATAGGTGTTTACAAAACTCAAGTAGGTTTTTCAAATTCTATAACTACCGGGTAGCTTATAGAAACAACCAAAGTGATTTCGATTCGTTATTCTCTCGGGAAAGTCATAACAAGCGAGATCTGGGTCGGTTACAAGAAACACAATTGAGAAACGACTCATTAAGTACCGTAGTATTGAACTCCTACGACAAGGCGTTACTTGAATCCGGAGATTCAGCAGATCACCAGGGGGATGGGTCGATGTTTTATTTCGAGCGAGAAGCCTTTTCCAACTTGTCTTCATTTACGCCTTGTGAAAAGACGACGTCGTTTCGTGGCTGTATATCCGGATTGGATTATGACAAAAATGGGGAAGAATTTCCCATTCTACACACTTATTCACAAATGAAAAATGGATTAATAAATCGACTCACCGAATTTCTCTCGATAATTGAGAAATCAAATCTGGTTTTTAGTGGGGCAATAGTTATTGACGTCAGTAATAGCGTCAAATCTGGGAAAGGATTTCCATTGAAAACGAAGGGTGATATGCCGCTTACTCAAATATCTGGCAAAAAACTTGGGCTAGCGAGTAGCAGACACCTCAACCTCAATGAGATTCTTCCAAACTATTTCCAAATATCTTCAGGTATACCTAGAAAAATAAGTAATCGAAGTGAAAATACTATTTTTTTAAACTAATTGGAAGAAAAGGGTAACATACATTCAATATACAATTTAGTTAAATTGTATGGACGAAGTAGAATCATACCTCTCTACTCAACATACATATTTCTTTTCTATGACTACTTTTGCGCATTATTTACTGAATATTTCTTCCAAATCAAATATCGGCTGGATGGCTGGACGGGGAGCGGGGAGTACACCGGTGTAACAAGAATTGCAACTGAATAACTAGTATTGAAATGGAAGGATAACGTAGAGCGCCTATTGAACGAATATATTACCTTTCAAGTTGGTGAGTATGGAAATGTTCAGTTAAATGTGCATAGATGGCTCGATACGACCGGGGATTCGTCTCTTTCCCTCGCCGGGGAAGTCTTAAAGTATGACTTGGAGGAATCAATTTGCCGCGTATCAACAATAAGAAACGAATTACTAAGTAATATTGGTGTCAGTCTCGGTAGTAACAATCAACAAAACAAAAAAGATTTTCACCGATTTCTCAATGCTTTTTTTCTTTACAAAATGATTGTTGCTGAGGTTACTCGCCAGAAAGCTTTGATATATACCATTGATTATTGCATCGAAAAATTGAACGATATAGATCTCGAGAAATTGAACAAGATAGATATCATGAAGCTTGATCTTTTATCAAGTTTATTCGATGGTTACATTGACGAACAGATACTTTTCCTCAAAACAATTCTTGAGAGAAAAAAAAGTTTCTTCATTGAATCCAAACTGTTAATGAGTGAGAAATCGGTAGGCTCTTCGACCGAGCTGGAACCTGCAGTGAATCCCACTTCTCTCGGGTTGCCCCGCATCGAACCCATCCGAGCAGGATTTTCATTTTCAAGCGATGCTCTTTCCATTGCGGGGAGGGAATTTTGGAATCTATTTCTGCATGATTTAAACCGTGGGGGAGATTCAACTAAAGATATTGGTGGGAATATTTCAAGATACATTTCCGATCAGGTTAGTAAACTAAATTTTCTAGATGACTCACCTATACGGAACTGTGCTAGAAGCACCTTTATTCCGAGAATCAAAAGGGATTTTTTTATTGGGAGATGCAACAGTAGTTATCTCGACGTCCTGGAAAACTTCTATGCGGGCTCCGAAGATGAAACCATCTCATCTAATATCATCTCATTTATTCATCCCCAACTGTCGGATTCGTTGTCATCCAATTTATCGAAACAAACAGCAAGAGAGGTTGCTGGCCACGTACTCACGCCAATTCAATTTATTTCGTCTAATCTGCATGAATCCACAGCCACAGCATTAGTAACTCATTCAGATGGACTTTCCAACTCTATTTCGGATCTGAATAGGTTACTGGCGAGTTTGAACTCATCTCCTCGTGAAGCGATAGGGTCCTTCTTATATTCGTGCAGTAGCGCTGGAGTTTATTTGGGGAAGACGTCGATAAACTCCGATTCATCGTCGGATCGGCGACCCCAACCCCGTCCCAAGAATCTGGTATTGGATCGAGTCTATCAAAAGAATTTGCCTATTAGGTATTTCTGGGAACCGGAAGAACTGGAAACATCTTACTGGTCGCTAAGACTCCCATTATGCAACGATGTAACATCGAGATCTCTAGCAGAATCGATTGGAGAGGAGGTTGCACGCGAAGATACGGACTATGCGGATCAATCTATCCGGAAAGAGGCTATTCGTCCATCCCATTTTATAAAATTCAATGAATTATTAAAAGATTTGAACAGATATGAGATCTCTTGGATCTTTTGGAGAGACAATATCGGTGAAAAATGGAGCTTATTTAGAGATTATATACCTTGGTTTTTTACCCCTACCTGGTGGAGATACTTCTACGATCTGATTAGAGAAACATATCCAGAAATAGTACTTAAAATAAGTTATGACTCGAATCATATTTTTCCCAGGATTTATAAAAGAATTGCTGAGGATGTAGTAGATGGCGCGAAAGCCTATTTATCCCAAAGACTGCAAAGCCTAGGATTGAGATTTGACAACGATTCTATCAATACTGTAGTATCCGAGATAGGTCTTCTTATTTTCGAAGAAATTCCTGATGAAGCGGAGATTTTACATTCGGGAGGATGGTCAGGATCTCAATTTTCCAATAGGTCTATCTGCTATTACTTCATTCTTTCGGTATTAATTGTTCTTGTATTATTCAAACACCCTTTGTCTGCCGTTTCGGGTTTCAATTCCTTTCATCCATGGAAACGTTTCAACACTATTGAATATCTAACAGACCCAACGCGTGGATCCTATTTGAAAGAGGTAATGTATTCCCCTTCGACAAGCTAAATGTCAACGAGAGATCTACTAATCTATTCTTTGAATAGATTCTTGAATTATATAAATAATATAATCTTTTTTTTCTTTGTGAAAAATGAACTCGATTCATGGATGTTTCATAAAGAAAGCTCCGATATCCTAGATAGTAAGAAAGAACTACTGACTCAACACCTAGTGACGAATAAAATTTTTCGCAGGTATGTGTCGAAATTGAATTCCAATTATGATTTATCGAGCAACGAGATTTCTCATGAACCTTATCCACAGGAAAGATCTAATGTTTTGGCATACTTACTTCAATTCTGGCAAAATGATCTATTGAGTCACAAGATCCGTAAGTTGGATCCTGCGGAGAAGTGGGCCTTTTCCGCTCTCGAGAGAAATATTCTATTTTCAGTAACAACGAGACGAAGAGGCAGTCTACTAGATATGCCATGTCATGACATACCTATTTCACTCCAATCGGGATTATTACCATCTAAAGGAATTTTGCTAGTAGGACCCATAGAAACTGGCCGATCTTCCATTATTAGAGATGTAGCATTCGACTCCTACTTTCCAGTGGTGAAACTACCATTGAAAAAGCTGATATACAACCGATCCTTCTTTAATAATGTACGTGGAAATTTCATCTCGAAAGAAAGCGTACACCGATTAAATTTCGTTTTTGAAATGGCGAAAGAGATGTCTCCTTGTACACTATGGATTCAAGATATTCATGAATTGAATATTCATCGTTCGTATCATAAGCTAGAAGCTGATCCCAAATTCTTACTTTGCCAAATATTGAAAAGTATTGGTGACAGGCGCAGCAATTCCAACATCCGCAGGAATGTTGTCATCGCTACGACTCACGTACCTGCGAGGATAGATCCAGCCCCAATAGCTCCGAACCGGTTAAACTAATTAATAAATTTTCGAAAATCCAACGGGTATCAACGTCATAAAGAATTATCAATTCTATTACGTATCAAAGGTTGCAAAATGGAGGCTAATCCGCCTCTTCCTCTTATTGAAGGTACTGGGTTTGGAACTACGGGTTATAGTAAACGAGATTTATTTTTTCTTGCTAATGAGGCGTTATTAATAGGTACTTCCAAAGGAAGTAAGATTCTACGTAGCGACGCAATTGAATTAGCTTTGCATAGACAACATTCGACTGCTAGTGATATGGGCAATGGGATAGAATCCGGTTCTGAATGGGAAATCTTTTCTCACGAGATAGCGGAAGCTACTTCAAAGAATAGTTTGATAGATACTTATATCACAAATACATACATTGATCGTAACGCGTTAAAAATGCGATTTTATTATTTGTCTAACTGGTATGTGGAACCTTCAATAACCAAGTCAACATTTAATGAATTCACTCTATTTTCGCATATCCTAGGGATACTAGCTGGATTAGTTGCTCGCGATTCGCTCCAAAGGGATATGAGAAAGGAGGAAAATTTCATTGTTATCGACAAACTCGTAGAGAATGACTTGAACCTAGCTTGTGGCGTACTAGAAAACCTCTCGACTAATTTCTCACGTTCGGAATTTTGTAAAGACGGAAGTCAACACAGTAATAGTCTTTCCTTTTCCGTTCCTATCGATAAACCCAAGTATTGTTCAGGTGTAACCTCTAGAAGTCGTTCTTCTAAATTTGTGAGAAAGGGGGGGTTTAGCAGTCTAACCGACTTCGAACTGCAACAGTCACCCGAACTAATAAACTCAAGTCCGACGGAAGTGTCGCGTGAGATCACTTGGTCCCATAAGGCTTGGCGTCTCCGTTTCCTGCGAAGCGGGGCTTATGAATTGATGAGGGTATTATCTGAACCCAATCATTTGTATAATTTAATTTTTCTCTACCAAAATCAGAATTATATACCCCAACAAGATTTTGAATTCAATAAGATTAAGGGTGACAAAAGTAAATGGTGTGATAAAAGCGGATATCTATTCACTTCTGAAAAATCTGCGACTAATGTGACAGATAAATCTATTGAAAGATTGGAAAACCGGTTGGATAATATGTTGTTACGCGAGCAATTTATCGAATTGGGAATATCCGGCGACTCATCTAATGAATATGAAACACACTGTAATCGATTCGATGAAACGACTCGACTCTTCGGGGGGCGCTTCATATGGGACCCCATGCTTCTGTTCCAGCCAGATCCTAACATTCCCCCCTCGCGTCGCAGCTTGTTGCCGACGAAAGAACTGGCGCGGAGGCTTTACACCATTTACGGTATGAGAAGGCAGCACCTTAATAAAATGTCAAATAAAAAAATTAAAAATTTCTTTCTCTATCGTGAAGATAATCCGAAATTGAAACCTGACTCACCTATTAAGCGGTGTAATAATCTCCCTATGGAGGAAGAGGAGCGAGATTTTGAATACGTCAAAGAAACTTCCTCTATGGATATATATCTGCAATATCCGCAGACATTTAGTCCCGCTCGCTTTGATTCCTACGTGGTAGCAGAAGATTTCCCAGAGCGATTTATTCGGTTTAGGCTTCTGGTTCATAGAAACAAATGGATGAGGCGAAACCGTTGCCGATTTCAGGATTTTTTTATCTATAACATGTTGCTTGAAATTTATTAATATCTATTCAATCCGTTCTGGTTTGGTGGGGCGTCACTGGATCGAGCGACGAAACAATTTTCTCAGGAAAGTTCATAGAACAAATCTTAGATACCCCTCATTCTGTATAGATTTCTAGCAATATAATTAGAAGCCAAATCAGTAAAAGGAAGGTCTATATTTTCCTTTTACTGATACAAATCATTTTGTCACAGCATCTTAAATAGTTAAGGAACTGAAGGCCATTTCCTAGATGAGTCTTTTATGATTCTTTCTGTTTAGAAAGAAGATTCGGAGGGAGCAATAGCTTCTTCCGTAGGGATTTTGCGAAACAGCTTTTTAACATCAACGTCACGCTTGAAATAGATCCTCTATTTCATAAATTTGTGGATTTACTCCCTTCTCCAGATGACTAATTGATTCGCTCATTCTAATCGCTCAATACACCGGAATTGAAGTGGGGGCCCCCAAAAACGACCTCATAGGATAGGCAGGACCCTTGGGGTATTCGAGGGGGGGGGGGTAAGGACGAAGGACGCACAAATCTTCTTCTCCCCAATTTTTAGAGCTGGAAATAAGCACGATAGTGAATCATTCACTGGTTGGTGGGTCATGGTCCGACGCAATTTTATTTGGCATCTTTGGCAAATACAACTATCCAATTACTAGGAATTATTGACGAATCTCCCCGGGTAGGATTCGAACCTACGACCAATCGGTTAACAGCCGACCGCTCTACCGCTGAGCTACCGAGGAAAGTGTTGGGGGATTCAGTCTCATACATACTTAAAGACCTTTGTTCTTTGAACCGCCTCTAAATCTGTAATACGTTAAGCTTTCTCCGAAATTTCGTGAAGTAAACTTCGCGTACACCCTAACTCCTATTATAGCATTATAGGGGGGAGGCGGCGGCGATAGCAATCCCGTTTGCCCGTTTGAATGGAAGAGTACCCTACCCAAATCATTGGAGAGGGGGGGGGGGCAATCGATCGGGGTCGGGATCAACCCCACAAGCCCCCCACGATCTGTATCGATCAATCACCAATTAGTACTTTCTATTCCCCCCCCTCCAAGAAGCGTAGTAGAATAACCACAGGATTTTCCTACCTTGTAGGAATAAGTAATATCTTTGAGGAATAAAAGGAGCGAAAGGGAAAGAGATGGGGATGGGGGAGATGAACAATAGTCGGGAGAAATGAACACGAATTGGAGCTTCGTGAAACGAAAGTAGCAGTTTACGGCAAGGGCGGGATTGGGAAATCAACAACCAGTTGCAACATATCAATAGCTTTGGCTAGGCGGGGGAAGCGAATACTACAAATTGGGTGCGATCCCAAACATGATAGTACTTTCACCCTTACAGGATTCTTAATACCTACGATTATTGATACCCTACAATCGAGAGATTATCACTATGAAGATGTGTGGCCGGAAGATGTGATTTATAGGGGTTATGGTGGGGTAGATTGTGTCGAAGCTGGCGGACCCCCCGCAGGAGCGGGCTGCGGGGGATATGTCGTGGGAGAAACGGTGAAGTCATTGAAAGAATCAAATGCCTTTTACGAATATGACATTACCTTATTTGACGTTTTGGGAGACGTAGTTTGCGGGGGCTTCGCCGCTCCGCTAAATTATGCGGATTACTGTATCATTATAACAGATAATGGATTTGACGCCCTTTTTGCAGCAAATTGCATCGCTGCATCGGTCAGGGAAAAGGCACATACTCATCCCTTGCGGCTAGCCGGTTTAGTAGGAAATCGAACATCTGAAAGAGACTTAATTAATAAATACGTAGAAGCTTGCCCCATGCCCGTACTTGAAGTATTACCTCTAGTGGAAGATATTCGTGTTTCCAGAGTAAAAGGAAAAACTTTGTTTGAAATGGCTGAATGTCAGCCAAATCTAAATTTTGTTTGTGATTTCTATTCGAATATAGCGGATTAGACTCTATCTAAGCCGGAGGGAATCGTACCGCGAGAAATTCCAGATAGGGAATTGTTTAGCTTACTTTCCGACTTTTACTTAAATCCCAACTCGGAAGAAAAAGTAAAAACTCAAAATGACCAGCAAGATACTCCACGTGATCAACAAGGTACTCCGCTTGGTTTTACAATTATTCGACACTGAAAAGGCTGCGTCTTCGCGTATAAATAAATATATATACACCTCTCCAAGGAAACACTTCTATGAAGACTCTTGAGATTCCTACTTTTGAGTGCGAAACCGGTAATTATCACACCTTTTGTCCTATAAGTTGCGTAGCTTGGCTATACCAAAAGATTGAAGACAGTTTCTTCCTAGTAGTAGGTACAAAAACTCGTGGTTACTTTTTGCAAAGTGCTCTCGGAGTCATGATTTTTGCAGAACCTCGTTACGCGATGGCGGAATCAGAAGAGGGAGATATTTCAGCCCAGTTAAATGACCAAAAGGAATTAGAAAGAATTTGCGTACGAATAAAGAACGATAGGAACCCCAGTGTCATTATTTGGATTGGCACTTGTACCACAGAGATCATAAAAATGGATTTGGAGGGTATAGCACCCAAATTGGAGAAGCAGCTTGGAATACCGATTGTGGTCGCACGGGCAAATGGGTTGGATCATGCTTTCACTCAAGGGGAAGATACTGTACTGGCTGCTACGACACACCGCTGTCCGGAATATAATCATCGTACGACAAACCAACACGAAGAAGGTATGGCTAAGCATATTGCAGTTAACGTCACCCCAAGTAATAAAATTTCTGATGGAAAAAGTAAGTCAAATAGATCTAATTTAGTACTTTTTGGATCTCTGCCTTCAAGTGTAGCTTCTCAATTGAATTTGGAGTCAAGGCGTCAGTCTGTTTCCGTGTCGGGTTGGCTACCCTCGCAGAAATACACTGAACTTCCCGCTTTAGGCGAAGGCGTCTACGTCTGCGGGGTGAACCCGTTCTTGAGCCGAACAGCGACAACACCAATGCGTCGGAGGAAATGCCGGTTGGTTGGGGCGCCTTTTCCTATCGGTCCCGACGGAACACGCGCCTGGATCGAAAAAATTTGTTCAGTATTTGGTGTAAAACCAGAAGGCCTGGAAGAAAGAGAGAGTCAAATATGGAAAAACCTAAGTGATTACCTTAAAATAATAAACGGTAAATCTGTTTTCTTCATGGGAGATAATCTGTTAGAAATTTCTCTAGCGAGATTTTTAATTCGATGCGGAATGGTTGTTTACGAAATAGGTATTCCCTATATGGATAGGCGATATCAAGCTGCTGAGCTGTTGCTTTTGCAACATACTTGTGGGGAGATGAAGAAGCCCATGCCCCGAATTGTTGAAAAACCTGACAATTATAGTCAGGTACAGCGTATGCATGAGCTACAACCTGACTTAGCAATTACTGGAATGGCCCACGCCAATCCCTTGGAGGCTAGAGATATAGATACTAAATGGTCGGTTGAGTTCACATTTGCACAAATTCATGGATCTACTAATGCTCGAGATGCTCTCGAGCTAGTTACTCGTCCATTGCGACGTAAAAGTGACTCTATTTTAGGCTGCCGCAGCTTGTCCAGACAGACAGTAGGGGTCTGATTAAACTGCTATCGGAAAAAAACTAATCATTAAAGATTAGTAATTAATCATTATGAAAAGTTGTTACATATATATATATATATACATTTATATATAATCATTTATAAAAGTTCTCAATCAAAAAACTTGTTCGTTTCATTAGTTTTTATTTTTACGATTAAGAAAATAAATACCGACCTCTTTGGTGCAGTTTAATAGTTAAACCCATAATTGATTTTTCAAAATCATTTGGATTATTTCACATTTATGTATATAATGTATATAGTATCAATATTTAAATTGGGGGAGTGGGTATTTTTGTGGGGAATATAGAATATAGCCTGAGGCCTCTAAATGAAAAGGGAAAAGTGCAAAGAGAAGAAGAAATCAGGTGAGACAACAATTCCGCACATCAAAAAAACTACAACGAATATAAATATATCAAACATTTTGTCACTAACTGGGCTAAAATTGATGAGTCCTTATATATTATTTGGTCTATATTACGGTTTACTTGCGACACTACCTGTTGGACCTCCCCAAATATTATGTATGAGATCTTTTCTCTTGGGGGGAAATATTGGCGGTCTCGCGTCTTTGAGTGGTTTGATGCTCGCGCAACTAGCAACTACAATATCAATATATTGCTCACCAATCTATATATTGTTATCAAAGCCACATCTGTTAACCATCGTTGCAATACCTTACATGGTTATCTTTTGTCTGACAATTAATGACTTACCAAGTTACCAGATTTTGCGTCCTGTGACCTCGTTCCGCGATTCGCGGGTAGTAAGTTTATTTTTCAATAGTTTTTTGATTCAAATATTGAATCCCATTCTACTACCGAATCCCGTGTTGGCAAGACTAACCCACCTGCTTCTATTTCGTTATAGCAGTAATTTAATTTTTGTAGTAACTAGTTTCTTAGGTTGGTTAATTGGTCACTTGGTGTTTAGTCATTTGTCCAAGCTACTATTGATTCGCGTAAAAAAAGACTCACCAATTATTTACTTATTGGTAAAACGCACCATCTACACAACTTTTAGTATTGTTTTTGTCGCAAACGCGTTGATTTACCTGGGTAGAGCTCCGGTGCCTTTTTGGACTATAAAGTTCATGAATGAATCTCATGATAAGGAAATGTCTTTCTGGGAAATTGCTGAGTACCCAGATTTTTTGTGGTGGTTTTTCAAGCCGTGGCCTACCTCTTTTTTCGATCCCTCAAGAGGTAATCGGGGTAATCGATTCATCAGAAACAGTCGATTCAACCTCAATAGCAGTTTTTACAGGGGAAAAACATCTACCTTTTTTTTCAAAAATTGTTTAACTGACGGGAAACAGAGATTATGTGTTGCAGCGTTGCCTAGTTTGTCAATTTTTGAGAAGTAGTTGGAGAAATCTCTATTTGGATCCCGTAAATTTGCGGAGATCTATTCCTCATATCGAGGCTGGATTTTACAGAAACTGGTAAGAAATAAAATATTTCAAATAGAATTAATGGGTCGAGTCAAATTGTTGGATACTGGTTCTTTATTTTCGAAAGCAATGGAAAGAAAAATTCGATTGATAGGTAGGGGTAAAGAAAGAGTACCTCACGTCTACGACCCCTTCATTAGCAATTTACGTGTGCGGATTCCGGTGCCACAAACATTTTTAACGGGAGATGAGTTGAGTTTGACCCAATGGGATTGGACCGAATTAGACACAAGGAAAAAAATTAGAAGAGGCAGAGATCTTGTTATAACCAAAAAGAATTCCATCCAGGATTTGATTTCTTTAAATAATGGGAGATCGAGGCGGGGAGTCAAGAATCCTTTACCGTGGGAAACTTTGTCGGCGAAAGCTCTACGTATGTTCCAGTTTATGTTCAAAAACCGAGTTTTGTACGATTATGATGTACAAAAAATTCTCAGGAGGATAAAATCTCCGTCCGGTCCCGTTGTTACCTGGGAGGAAATAATGAACCTGGATCCCGAGGATCAAGCACTATTCTTGACTTATATAAAACAAGAAGAGAATTGTTACAAGTTTGATCAAATTTTCTTATCAAATAGATTTTTGATTAGTGGTCGGAAACGCCTACCAAACACAAAGAAAAGGGTACACATGCTCCACAAAATTGAGGATCTGACTGCAAATCTAGCTCGGAATAACGAACTATATTTCGATCCTGAGTTTGATTTTCCGGGAGCAGACGGCGATATCCGTCACAGAAAATTACGGAATGTTGGCTTCACCTTCGCAAAAGGAAAACCCAGATCAACGAAATTAGTGAAGCGATATGCAAGAATATCTGACTTCCGCCGAAAATTTTTGAAGGGGTCCATGCGATCCAGGAGAAGAAAGACGTTGCTCTGGAAAACACTTCAAGAAAAAGTGCATTCGGCTTTTTTTCTTAGATCGCTGGAAGTACCAATTTTATTTCAATTACCCGTTGAGCAGTTAACGGGTTCGAAGGCTAAAAAACCTTTTACTGGTTCGAAAAAAACCACCGATTACCAATTTGGGCAGCAATTAACTACTTCCTCGTCGACTAGGAAAACTTCAAGTCAGTCGAAACTTGCTCGTTCAGTTGTAGCGGCTAGATCAGACATAGGTCCCATCCATAACGGAAGAGGCTACATGCTGGTTTTTCAATCGAGATTTCGGAAGTTTGTGAAGTTACCTATACTTATAGTTTTCAAAACTATTGGCCGTATATTGATTCGGCAAAATTCCGAGTGGAATAAAGACTGGACGAAGTGGAAAAAAGAAATTCACATTAATTGCACGTTTGATGGTGAGGAGTTCTCCCAGGATCAACTCCCCCCCCGCTGGTTGAGAGAAGGTATACAGATAAAAATTGTATATCCGTTTCGGCTGAAGCCTTGGTACTCCAGTGGGAGTAGAAAACGACTGACTGCTTGCAAGAAATATATGAAAGCTGATTCCATTGAGCATCAAAAATCAAGAAACAAACGGAGGTTGAAACAGAAAAGGCCTAGATTTACCTATCTAACTGCTTTAGGATATCAGACAGATATACCTTTTGGAAGCATTCAAAAGCAGCCTTCGTTTTGGGGGCCTGTTAGAAAGGAATTGATTCGAAGCTGCAGGGAAAGATTTTCAATAGGAACCAAGCAAGTCTACCGTTTTCTCGATTCTAAATTCGATTTGGGAAAAATGTTGAAACCGGGTCTAATTTTGTTAGAAGAGTTCAACCTTTTTTTCAAGGCCAGGGGAGTATCAACTGACTCCGTCCCAAACTATAATACTCAGATAAGGCCTGTACATAACGACGATACAGACGAAAAAGTAGAATTGAATTTAAATTTTTATGGGAAAAATTTTGGAGGATCCGTTGATGTCGGCGAGGAAGTGCCACTAGCTAGTAATTTTAACAAGGAACTAGCTATTCAAAAATCAACTGATGAAAAACTCGTAGCGCATAATTACGCAATCGGATTACCAAATCTGCCAAACGGAGGGATTGACCTAGATCAACCGGACACTGAAACAATTAAAGTCGATGAATTAACTTTAGATTACAAATTGAAAGATACAAACCTTGCCAATTTTGTAGAATTCAACGAATTAATCGGTTTTAAAGAAATGACCTTGAAGTCATATATAATCATTGTAGAAGCAATCAAAAAATCCTTTTTGGTTACATCAATGTCGTATCTAAAAGTTAACAGGAATTTTTGCTATTGCCTCGACGAACTTTTTGCGTTACGCACGCAACTAATCAAAGTAATTAATATTACTATTCACGAAACAAATTTAGTTCTATCCAGATCGAAAAATAGATTGTCACGGTTTGGCAAAACTCAATGGTTACCTCAAGCTTATCTCTATAATAGTGTTTGGGATATCGGCGTGAAGAAAAGCTTAGACTTGAATTTGTTGGCGACTGGTAGAGACAGCGGTTGTGCGGAAAGGGTTGAAAGAGATAGAGGCCAAAACGGTGAATTAACCCTCCACCTGTCTAAGCAACCCTTGGCTTATTTGATAGATTCCTCCAGTCTACCAATTGGGTACGGTTCAATTATTTCAAGCTCAAGAGAAACGAATAATTACACAGATAGCTCGTTTGATGAGGCAACTAGTAAAATTACAAATAAATTTTTCCATGAACAGGTTTTGAAGTTCGTAGAGGAGTGGGGGTTCTTGAGAAAGTTATGTGATCTAGACGCCAGTAATTGGAATAAATGGTTAGATTGCTTTCCTGAATATAACTTGCCACTAACACTGTGGCACGGCATAGCACCCCACAGATGGAGAATCAATTCTGGTTGCTTGAGCGAACTCAGCGGTATCGAAGGAAAAATTGCAAATCAACAAGGGTGTCACGTCTTTCGAGGTGAGTTACGCAATTATTCCATATATACCAAAAAACCCTTACTTAGGGACCGAGTTAAAAACCTCAGTAAGCTCCGTAAACGTAGATATTTATTACAAGGTCTCATTGATTTTGTAAGAAATGGGGATATTGATGAAAATTCCGTCCGACAAGATGCTGTTGCACAAAGGTTTTGCTGCGAAAATCGCATTTTGAGAATGACTAAAGTAAGACGGAGGGGGATGAATAGATTATCTGACTCCCGCACTTTTGATTCAGAGATCAAATTCAATTCCAAGTTTGATTCAATGCTGTGGCTAGTTACAGATTTTGCAAGAGGAAAAGGATTTTTTAAGAGAAAAAGAAAGAGGTCAAGAGATCCTATATTGAGTGATAATACTACATATGGCATTGTCCCAGATATAAATCGTAGATTCCAAAAAGTATCTGATGAACTGTACGAAATAATGTTAGATGAAAGAGAAGATGCAGACTACCTGTTTCGGTGGAAATGGAAGTCTGAGGTTAAACTAGAAAATTTGAGAAGTTTAACAGCTCTCACAAGAATGTTAGGAGATGACCGTGATCTCGTCACACTTTGTGTGAATACTTGTGTAGATTCAGAGCTATTAGACCTGTATTTCAACGCAACAACGAAACTTCGTCTTTTTCACAATTTATCTATTCTCTCAGCCCATCGTTTATCAATATTATTTGACGACCAAAATTTGGTGTACAAAATAATAAATCCCTTGTTAAAATTCAAATCTAGATTGAAAAACAGAGTCAAGAAACGATTATATGAAAAAATATATAGTGATACTTCTATCTCAAAATTGTCACTGATAGCCACAGAAGTAAACAAAAAATGGTCTCACATTTATAACATTGGAGATCTCCTGCTTCCGCGACGTCGGCGGGAATTCCGATTCCTTCGATCTCTGTTAATGTCAAGGTCTACGAAACCGGGAGCGGACTATTTTGATTCTGCATCGGAAATTGAACGGACTCGCAGTAGCAAAGAATCTGAGCCTTCGGAGTTAAGGGAAGTTCAAAAAGTTAAACGATTTTTGTGGCCCAGCCACCGTCTAGAAGAATTAGCCTGCACCGGTAGATTCTGCTTCAACATTACCACTGGGAGCCAATTTACGATACTTAAGATTCGGATGTATCCTACTATTCGGAGTTAACGGGGGCAAAGGGTATCAGCCACGAAACAAAGGTTTCAACAGATTTGTAGTTAATTGGAATTACCAAAACGAAGGTATTTCCAATTAATTACGTAATATATATATATAATTAACGTGAATCATGACAAAAGCTGTGGCTTTTCATGGATGAAACATAGATATCTACAGCTACTTGATGCGATACTGCATCATACTTAAAAAAACTAGACTTCGTTTTCATCCAAGGCGCTATTGCTGCAACTGCCGACTAAACAGCTTATAATCGATTTGAGATAGAGCAAGAAATCGTAATTATTATCATTATTAATATGGATAAGTATAAATCTATTGACGCACAGCTAGTCGGCGGGAACAGAGATGCTGGGTTTACCGCTTCACAAATTTACTATTTAACCCGTCAGATTTTGAAGCTTACTTCTCACCTGGAATCACACTCTGGGGACTACTCATCTCAAAGAGGTTTGCGGAAGTTACTCAGTAAACGTAAGCGCCTTTTAATTTATTTATTCGATGAGAATACAGCTCTATATACCAAAATTGTAAAAAATTTGGGTATTCGGGGTTTGAGGGGGCGTTAATGGGTGGGGGTTTGGTTTTTCGACGTGTCGTAGTTGGCACGACTTTTTCTGGCGAAGCTAGATCCTGTGACATTTACTGGAAAGGAAGCAATTCACGGGTATGTATTTTAAAAAAATGGATCCAGTTACAATAAGCATGGGCCCTCATCATCCATCTATGCATGGTGTTCTTCGGCTTGTTGTTACCTTAGACGGCGAAAATGTTGTCGACTGCGAACCAATCTTGGGATATCTGCATCGAGGGATGGAGAAAATTGCTGAGAATAGGACGATTTTGCAATACCTTCCATATGTAACAAGGTGGGATTATTTAGCTACTACGTTTACTGAAGCAGTAACAGCCAATGCGCCAGAGAAACTGGCAAATATTCAAATACCCGGAAGAGCTAGTCATATACGCGTAATCATGCTCGAATTGAGCCGAATAGCTTCACATCTGTTATGGCTTGGGCCGTTCCTGGCAGATATTGGTGCCCAAACTCCATTCTTTTACATATTTCGAGAAAGGGAAATGATTTATGACTTGTTTGAGGCTGTTACTGGTATGCGAATGATGCATAACTACTTTCGCGTCGGGGGAGTTGCCGCCGATCTTCCCTATGGATGGGTAGACAAGTGTTTAGAGTTCTGCCATTATTGTCTCCCAAAAATTCATGAATATGAGCGACTAATTACGAGGAATCCTATTTTCTTGAAGCGGGTAACGGGGGTAGGCTTCATCAACAGACAAGACGCTATCAGTTGGGGTTTATCTGGACCCGTATTGCGGGCCTCGGGCGTTCAATGGGATCTTCGAAAAGTCGACCACTACGAATGTTACGACAACTTGGATTGGCAGATCAAGTGGCAGGAAGGAGGAGACTCCCTAGCTCGTTATTTGGTGCGAATTGATGAAATGAAGGAATCAATAAGTATCATTCAACAGGCGCTGAAACTTCTTCCAGGAGGTCCATATGAAAATTTGGAGGGTCGACGTCTTGTCCAAGAAGAAAAAGAAATAGACTGGGGTGGTTTCAATTACCAGTTCGTTGGCAAGAAATCTTCTCCCACCTTTAAATTGCCTAAACAAGAGCATTACGTAAGGGTAGAAGCTCCCAAGGGAGAATTAGGAATCTTCTTGATCGGAGATGACGGTGTCTTTCCCTGGAGATGGAAAATTCGTCCACCTGGTTTTATAAATCTGCAAATTCTTCCTCAATTGATAAAAGGAATGAAGCTCGCAGATATTATGACGATATTGGGTAGTATAGATATAATCATGGGAGAGGTTGACCGCCGAAATGACAACTCATATTGAAACTTACGGAAAACAATTAGTTCAATTAGTTAACGAGTTGGAGGTTGCAACAGCTTCCTCCGAATCAATCTGGATTATATTCTTTACCCTCATTTTAGTTACGGGAGTCGCGGTGGGAGTACCAGTAATCGTGTGGCTCGAGCGAAAGGTTTCTGCGGGGGTGCAACAACGTACTGGACCGGAATATGCGGGTCCGTTGGGAATTACTCAATCGTTGGCAGATGGGATCAAACTTCTATTGAAGGAGGGCATCATTCCATCTAAAGGTGATGCTTGGTTATTTACCACTGGACCAGTCGTTGTAGTCACACCAGTTCTAGTAAGTTACTTGGTAATACCCTTTGGTCAAAATGTCGTGTTATCTGATCTGGGTATAGGCGCTTTTTACTGGGTCGCTGTCTCAAGCATTGTACCTTTGGGTCTTCTTATTGCGGGATACGCCTCAAATAACAAATACTCCTTCTTAGGTGGCCTCAGGGCTGCCGCCCAATCTATCAGTTACGAAATACCCTTGGCCTTGTGTATATTATCTGCATCCCTACGTGCGATTTGCTAAGCATTATTAATAAGTGAAAACTTACTACTTCTTAGTAAGTAGTGTAAAAATATCGCTAAGTAATAAACCAAATAGTTATTTGGGTGAGATCAAACGGCGTTTTTGCAGTTACGGGTTCAAATCCCATACCCTGTGTACGGGCGTATAAGCATATCTGAGCGGTGAATTGAAGACCGACTTACCCCAGGTCTAGGCTCCATCTAGGCTTGACGCGGGAACAGATATTTGTCTTCCGCTTTATATTAGGATTAGATGAAAGTGAACAGTAAGAAACACCAATATGCGCAAGAGATTTGTTAAGCAGAGAGAGCTGTAGTAATAGGGAAAGGCAACCAGAGTATTAAGATATCTAAAGATTTAATTTTTGAAAATTTCTATCTGCTTTTCTTAGTGTTTAGTGTTTCCATACATGAGATAGACTCAGTCTCGGTAGGGACGATTGAGCAGTGCATCCAATATATTTCAGTCTCGAGTATAGTCCTGTTCACTGCGATTATAACCGTTTGGAACGAAGTAACCCCCATGAAAGTTTTGGTGATCAAAAAATCAGGTATAAGCTTTTTTCAGCTTTAGCCTGGAGCTTGCTGCAACAGGTACAATGCCGAACTAGTCAATTTGATTTTTCTTTTTATCTCCAGATGAAATTGAAATTAATTTCATTTCTTTTTTCTAGTTAGAGATGACAGAGATATATGTTGAACTTCAGAAGTTTTGCAACGGGTCCTGATTTATGAAAAGGAAATAAATGAGGTTGAGATAGATTCGGAAGCAACTGCCTTGTTGTGGCAAACGGAATCCCATCAATTTGAGTCGGTGATTTTTATTTGAGACACGGATGACGACCAGGTGTCACTAATCCCTCTCTATGGAATTGATGAGGAGCCGTATGAAACTCTAATTTCACGTACGGTTTTGAACTAGAGGCGGAAGTCGCCGCCGACTACTCTTATCTGGTAGCCTGAGTACGGTTGATATAGTAAAGACACAATCCAAATATGGGTTTTTGGGGTGGAATCTATGGCGTCAGCCCACAGGGTTCATCGCGTTTTTCATTTCGTCATTAGCAGAATGTGAAAGACTTCCTTTTGATCTTCCGGAAGCGGAGGAAGAACTGGTTGCGGGTTACCAAACCGAATATTCAGGAATAAAATTTGGTCTATCTTATGTTGGTTCTCATTCAAACCTATTGGCTTCCTCACTATTTGTAACAATTTTATATCTGGGTGGATGGGATTCCCCAATTCCTTTCTTTGAAAATCTTGGACGATTTTTTCCATTTCCAAATTATACCGGCGAGTCCTTCGATGTTTTGGGGCGAGGGGTGGGCATCATCACTACATTATCAAAATCTCATCTATTTTTATTTATCTCCATCTTAACAAGATGGACTTTACCTAGGGTAAGAATAGATCAATTATTAGATCTCGGATGGAAATTTCCTTTGCCTATTGCCTCGGGAAATTTGTTGCTCACAGCCTCGTTTGAACTTCTGCTAATGCGCTAACCCCCTTTACTTTAGTTTCAGTTCAAGTCAAATCTGTTTAATCTAATAAAAAAGAAAGGAAACAAGTATGCTATTTGTTTCTTTTCTCGTACATATAAGTTTATATGTACTAAAAATAATTAGCAAGTTGGGTTCATCTATTTTACGTTTTCCACACTAATTGAATTTCGGAGTTATGGGCAACAAGCCGTAGAAGCCGCAAGATACATAGGTCAAGGTTCCGCGGTTACTTTGGATCATTCAAATCGTTCACCCATAACTGTCCAATACCCGTATGAAAAAATTTTACCATCCGAACGATTTCGTGGACGCATACATTTCGAATTTGACAAATGTATTGCTTGCGAGGTATGTGTCCGAGTATGTCCGGTCAATCTGCCAGTCGTAGATTGGATCTTAATGAAGGATATCAGGAAAAAACGATTGAAAAGCTATAGTATCGATTTTGGGGTTTGCATTTTTTGCGGAAACTGTGTTGAATACCGCCCAACCAATTGCTTGTCAATGACTGAAGAGTATGAACTTTCCAGTTATGACCGTCATGAACTAAATCACGATCAAACGGCTTTGGGTCGTCTACCTCTTTCGACATCTCAAGATGTTTCAATTCAAGTGGTTTCGACTTCGTTAAATTATTTATCCAAAAAGTTTGGGGGTGAAAAAATTAACTCAAAACCTAACCTAATTAGTAACCCGTAAATTAATTGCATATTCCGATAAGGTCAATTGATTTTTCTTAGTTATTTATAACTAAAGGAAAAAAACGAAAAGAACGAGTATGAAGTAGAAGTAGAAATTTCATAAAATATCGAAGTAGTTGTGTCTAACGAATCTATCTAAATTAATTCATGAATTTATTTTGTCACTAATAGAGTCGGGTATTTCGCTAGGAAGTTTGGGCACAGTGTCATTTGCTAATGTGGCTCATTCTGCTTTTTCCTCGGGATCGGTTCTCACCCGTATATCTTTATCATACTTCGTATTGAATGCTGATTTCGTAGCTGCCGCACAACCGCTTGTTTACGTAGGAGCTATAAATGTGTTAATTGTGTCTGCTGTAATGGTTACCGACAAACCGAGGCGATCTGACTCTAACACTCGGGGCGTAGGGTACTTCACCGTTTCGGGAGCTTGTGCAGCCCTCTTTCTGGTATTGGTTAATACAATTCATAATACAAAATGGTTCGATATAAGTTTCGTCAATCAATCGGAGATTCTTTCGTCAAATACACCCAGGATTGACGTCCACCAACTCGGGTATAAGTTATTGGGTGAGTTTTTAATTCCGTTTGAGCTTCTTTCGATACTTCTTTTAGTTGCTTTGGTGGGAGCAATTAACCCAGCGCGTGACGAAGACATAGTTACAGTTGGCGAAAAGTCATCTCTTTCGTCATCTCGTAAGAATTCTCAATCTTTATGATTAATACTAACTTCCCCGAAGAAAAAGAAAGAGGAAAAAGTTGCGAAAAAAATTGATTTACCAACACTCATTCTTGAGGAGGGCTTTAATAAACCACGTTTGAACACGGACTATTTTTAGGTGCTTACCTTCTGTGCATCGGATTTATCGGCTTAATTACAAGTAGAAATATGGTTAGGGCACTTATGAGTCTCGAGTCAATTTTTAATGCGGTTAATTTAAACCTCATCACATTTTCAAATTTTTTTAACAATAAGCAAGCTGGGGGGGAAATATTTTCAACATTTGTGACAGCCGTTGCGGCTGCCGAGGCCGCCACTGGGTTAGCCACTGCCCTTTCTCTCCATCGAAATAGGAGATCTACTCGTATTGATCAGTTTAATTTGTTAAAATGGTGATTGATAACTATATAAATTGATTTCATCAATCTAATCAATTTTTTGTTCAACTAAAGTATCCCTACCTGTTAAATTATTTTGATACCTTATTGTATTTTAGAAGTAGTCAACTTATTCTTTTGTAGAAAGGGGACAAGTTTTTGAAAGAAAAAGAAAATTGGAATCCGGTCAGATAGGTTTGAGAAGAAATGTAAATATTTTACTTAGTAGTAAAAAAACGTATTCGCGTAAGGGATAGGGAAAAAAGTTTTACCTCAACCTGTTTACTAAAAAAAAATTGGTATACGAATTCAATGGGAGTAAATAAACTCAATGGCACATTCAGTGAAGATATATGATACGTGTATTGGTTGTACCCAGTGTGTAAGGGCATGTCCCACGGATGTGTTAGAAATGATACCCTGGGATGGCTGCAAGGCAAATCAGATAGCCTCCGCCCCTAGAACAGAAGATTGCGTGGGTTGCAAAAGATGTGAATCCGCTTGTCCAACAGATTTTTTGAGTGTACGCGTCTACCTAGGGGCTGAAACCACCCGAAGTATGGGTTTAGCTTACTAGTTAGTCAATAAAACCGTAAAATTTAATTACTAAATTATACTGACTCGTACTCGAAGCTTCAAGACTGTGAAGTCCGAGTATGAGTCGTTGTAGTTGGCCCATGCAGTTTGCTTCGTATCAAAAATTATTTTCTATTCATGATGAGTAATGTACCTCGGCTAACAACGATTGTTCTCTTCCCAATTCTTGCCAGTTTCTTGCTTCCAATCCTGCCTCGCGATGGAAACAGAATTATTCGATGGTATACCCCGGGCATTTGCATATCGGAATTCTTGCTGATTACTTACATTTTTCATCGTCATTTCCAAGTTGATTCCCAATCCATCCAGTTAATAGAGACGGTCAACTGGATAAACTCCATCCATTTCCATTGGAGATTAGGTATTGACGGACTTTCAATGAGTCTCGTTTTACTTACGGGTTTCATAACTACTCTGGCAACCTTGGCGGCTTGGCCGATCACTCGTAATACACGGCTATTTCATTTCCCAATGTTAGTTACGTACAGCGGTCAAGTTGGGTTATTTGTTTCCCGCGATATCTTGCTTTTCTTCTTCATGTGGGAGCTGGAACTAATTCCAGTCTATTTACTTCTCTGCCTATGGGGTGGAAAAAGACGTCCATATTCGGCCACAAAATTTGTTTCATACACAGCCGGCGGCTCTATCTTCCCTTCAGTAGCAGCCTTAACCACGAGTTTTTATGGAAACGGGGTACCCTCTTTCGATATCCAGATTTTAATGGGTAAATCATACCCCATCTCGTTGGAAATTGCTCTTCATTTAGGCTTTTTAATTGCCTATGCAGTTAAATTGCCGATATTTCCCTTTCACACCTGGTTGCCAGATACTCACGGAGAGGCGCATTACAGCACATGCATGTTACTAGCTGGGGTATTATTAAAAATGGGAGGATACGGGCTGATTCGAATCAATTTAGAGTTACTGATTCATGCGCATTGTTTATTTGGATCATGGCTGATATTGCTCGGAGCAATTCAAATTGTATATGCTTCTCTAGCTTCTACGAGTCAGCGTAATCTCAAGAGAAGGATAGCCTATTCATCAATTTCCCATATGGGTTTTGTTACTATTGGGATTGGTTCTTTGACAGACGCGGGTATTAACGGAGCCATATTGCAAATGATATCTCACGGCTTAATTGGCGCAGCGTTATTTTTCCTTGCAGGTACTTGCTACGACAGAACGCAGACTCTCCTTCTTGATGAATTGGGGGGAGTAGCAGCTCCGATGCCTAAACTATTTACAATGTTTAGTGCATTTTCGTTGGCATCTCTTGCATTACCAGGAATGAGTGGTTTTGTATCGGAATTATTGGTATTTTTGGGGGTTGTTACCAGCAAGCAATACTCATTTTTATTTAAAGCAGAAATTATAGTGCTGGGGGCAACCGGTACAGTATTAGCTTCTATCTACTTGTTATCCATGTTACGCCGAATGTTTTATGGCTATAGATTATCCAATGAATCAAATCCTTATTTAATTGATTTCGGTCCGAGGGAGATATTCGCCTCGACTTGCCTTTTCCTACCAATATTAGGTATCGGTTTATACCCAAATTTAGTTTTACCTATACGGAGTAGCAAAGTGTTCTCAATCTCGTTTTCATATTCGGATATGGGGTAAGGAGGGGGCCAACTTAACTAAACTACACTGCTATAAATAAGTTGATACAAAAAAATTTATTTTTAGTTCCTGCCTGGTAGAAAAGCTCGCCAACTCCAACTGCATCAGCACTTACGCACGAAATACTTAATATACGAAATACTTAATATACAAAATATTTATATACGACACGTCCGTTATTTTCCAACGGTTTATTATTGCAATCGCTAGCACAAATAAAAATATACTGGGATGGGGAAACAGAAACAGACAAACATGTGAATGTAGTTACCCCCCCCCCCACTCATCTATCAAATGTTTGTTTTCGTTCCCCATCTTTTAATTATTTTTCCCACCAAATCTTCATCTTGTTTACTCGGTAAAATCGAAAAACCGACGAATTAAACGCCTTCATTTTCAACTTAGTAATTTTTAAATCTGTTGTTTCTATACCAGCCATCCGTAGTTATGTAATCCAACCCCCAACAAATTGACTCCCAAGAAGCAAACCCAAACTAGAAAAAAACCAGTAGATGCTGCCACAGCTGGCCCCTCCCCCATCTGCTTTTTAGTCGTTCTAATATGAAGGTAAGTTGCGTGTATTGACCGAGTTACTAGCGCCCAAGTTTCTTTAGGGTCCCAGCTCCGATAAGATCCCCGAGCTTCATTAGCCCACACCGCTCCGGAAGGTATACCAATGGTTAATAACGAGAACCCCAAGCTTATAATTTGATAAGCCCATCTATCTAATTGATTAAGTAATTTACATCTCCTTGAATTTAAGGGTAGTAGATGGGGGAAACTCCGTGCATCAGTCCCGCTACGAATATTTAGTAAAGTACTACATTTGTTACAATTGTGTCTTAAATCGAAAACGGAGTAATTGCTTATTTTGCCATAAAAAATACTCGATGGAGATATTGCCGACAAAGATCCGCACGACGGGGTTGCATGACTCAACAGCGTCGTACTTACATGCGTCATCGACCGGTGAGGCTGCAAAGCAGGTACTAAAGGCGCGGATTGCTGCATCTCCTCAGGGAGGCCTAAGGTTGCAAACGAGTGAGTCAACATAGCACCCGGCGCTGTAATTGCACCCGACAACCCATTCTGATTCCTGACTTCTGAAATTATGTATGATAAAGAGAAACTCCATGAAGGAAACATTGATGACTCGTACAGATTGCTCGGTGGTATATGCCTAGTTTGAAACCAGCGGATTACTGAAAATTCCGTCGTGCAGAGAAAAGCAATTGTCATACTCTTCTTGCTAAGTTTATTTGACTTATCAAAACTGTAAAATAGATTGGCTGGATTCGGCGGCGTAGCAGAAAGAAGCATCAGAAATGAGATGTGAATAGAAGCGCGTTCCATATAGGTATACGTCGTAATGAATGGAGACTGGTAAATTATTCCAACTTGATCTGATCGGATTCAAATCAATTACTACCAAAGTAACATTTTTCCTTTTTTTGTACAAACGCGAAGAGGTAGAGAATTACCGTTGTCATAACTTAAATAGAAACTAGTAACTAATTTCTATTGATTCGAAAAGTATACTGAACCATATGAATTACATATATATATATATATATTACAAATGAAAAATAAATTTATTTACATATAGATAGATTCTTTTTTTTCCACCTATCCATTAAATAAATCTGTATATAAAAATTGGGAAACTCTCTAATGCCGCTACTCGGATTCGAACCGAGACGCTCTGGCACTGCTTCCTAAGAGCAGCGTGTCTACCTGTTTCACCATAGCGGCTTTTTGTAATAGATTATATATATATATCTATATATACGGAGATATTTTATATCGCTTTGGGGTGGCATGTCAACATCTGTTTGCAAAAGATTTAAATGTATACGGACAAGTTGTCGAGGTGGCAAGGCAAATAGAGGTTTTCTTGCTCCCGGAATGACTTATTTCAACAAATAGAAAACCAGTTTAGCAAATGATTCATTAAGTTGAAATAGTATCGGTACTAGCATGTAACACCAGACATATATATATATATATGTATATATGTGCATATATGTGCATATGTAGCGGAATATAGCGCAGTTTGGTAGCGCGCCATCTTGGGGTGATGGAGGTCACAGGTTCGAATCCTGCTATTCCGAATAGGGATAAAGTTACTGGGTTTGTGAAGAAGTAGTTATATAAGTTTGCCGCTTTCCCAGTCAAACAGTTGATAAGCTGAAATACATATAGTTTTTACTTTAGGTGGAATTCCCCTGAAATATCTACAAGAAACTCCGAAAATAAGCAAAAAGAAGAGGTATTTTTGACTTAGTTTTGCTTTTCGGAGTCATTTTTTTTTGTCCTTGTTCATACTTAGGAAATTGGGAAGGGGAAAGTATAGTCCTTCATCGCTCTTTTGTTTCCTCGATTATTACATGTCCACATTTACCGGGGAAAAGAAGTAGCAGCTGTTAACTAATTAGCTACTAACTCCCGCAATATTAAAATTATTTCGCGTTTGAACTCGCTGCCCACTGAGTTCAATTTTCATTAGTCAAACTTATGCTGTAACCGTGATTGAGTAAATCATTAGCAACAAGTCTCAACACGGTCAAATAACATACTTCGAATTTCTAGGTAAGTATTCCATATTACAAAGTCGGATTTTTTGTTAACCTCAACGTACTGGTACTTCTTGGTGTTACACCCCTTCCCTTGTTTCATAGTTTTTCACCTAAGCATTCACTTCATAAATATATATCTATATTACGTCTTCGAAAATGACAGGAAAAAAGTAATCTAATTTTTATTTCATAAATCTCTTTTATTTTCCACTTTTTCTGTTACATAGTAAAAACTTCTGGAACGACCGGTTAACACAGATTGGGCCAGGGAAAAAGCCCTTGACGCCACCCCCACGGATTCAGCTTTCCATGCGCGATTACGCATCTTTTTTCTTGATCTAGAAGTTCGTTTTTTAGGAACTGCCATATATCTAGTACTTTTTTGCAACTAACTTAGAACTGTGTTGATACGTACCGATAGAATGGATATAATAAAAAGAACTAAATAAAAACGAGCACGAGCAAAGAAAAAAAAAAGTCAGTGAAGTTCTACGTTGTTACATCAATTCTCTAAGTATCTACTTATTCAATATTTGATATAAAAAACTAGTTAAGATTTATATAGGTCTTTGCCGCCAAAATCAATGGAATCAACGACGAATCGAGTCATATTTTCTCTATATCCAGTAGTTCGCCTTGTTTTCTTCTTAGAATGAATCTTTTGTATCACCAGTTTCTTTTTGAAGCAACTGTGTAAGATTCTGCCTTTGACAACTGCATCATCCAACCACGGATATCCAAGATTGATGCTAGATCCATCACGAATAAGTAAGACCCGATTTATTGATATTTTTGTATTGGATGTCAAGACGGGTCGAACTGGAGCGAAGTGCCGAGCGTCGTGAAATCTTCCCTGTTCTACTCGGAGTTGTTTACCTCCGATGTCAATTATTGCATATTTATTCATCCTAATTTTCTCTCTTTATCTATCCACTTTTTTTTTTCGGTAGCAGAAAAAAACGAGGAGGTGGTTTGCAAACCTATTTGGAATCAAATTATCTAACTTGAATAAGTATCTCGGGCTTCTTTAAATATTGTCAAGTTTTTTACATATTTTTATAACATGAAACCAAGAAATTGTACAGGTGGGGTTTTTTGTCTAGTTAAACACTAATTATATCGTTTACATATATTCTATTTCATTTTGTTCCCAGGTTTTTTTTTGACTCCCAGTCAGAAGAAGTTGAAAGCGACAACAAATTTAATTTGGACTTGATACGCTCGTGGAACTCTCAAACCAAAATGCCTGTTTCATCCCCTCGTGTCCGTTGGCAGCTTCTCGTTCGACTGGATCCCTATCATTTTTTTTTCCAAAAGTTGCAAGAAGTTTACGTCGTCTGTGTGCGACTTTCAATACCTTTTCGTTAATCACTGCTATGTTCGTTTCCCTTGCCCTATTTCAGCAACAAGCTGCGACTCACTCTATCCAGCAGTATTTGTGGGCTTGGATTCCAAAAAGTGATTTTCGTTTGAAAATAGGTTTTTTGATTGATCCGCTTACTCTTGCTATGTCAATATTAGTCACTACTGTGGGTATTTCAGTGACGGTCTACAGCGATAGTTACACGTGTCACGACTAGGGATACGTAAGATTTTACGCTTATCTAAGTTTATTTACTGCGTCAATGTTAGGGTTAGTTTTTAGTCCGAACCTGATACAGATTTACGTTTTTCGGGAATTAGTCGGAATGTGTTCCTATCTGTTAATAGGCTTTTGGTTTGCAAGATCGAGCGCCGCAAATGCTTGTCAGAAAGCTTTTGTAACCAACCGCATAGGAGATTTTGGGTTACTGCTGGGTATATCAGGTGTCTACTGGATAACTGGTAGCTTTGAGATTTTTGAATTGTGTGACTGATTTTTCGAACTGAATAGCAACGGCGCAATCAATCCAATCTTCGCTAATACAATAGCCCTTTTGCTTTTTTTAGGTCCGGTTGCCAAGTCCGCCCAATTTCCACTACACGTATGGTTACCAGATGCTATGGAGGGACCTACGCCCATATCGGCTCTTATTCACGCAGCTACTATGGTGGCTGCCGGAATTTTCTTCATAGCTCGAATTTTCAGCTTTATTTCAATATTGCCTCCAACGATGTATACTATTTCCTGGGTGGGCGGAGTAACAACCTTGCCGGGGGCCACATTAGCTCTTGGCCAGAAAGACCTGAAAAGGGGTTTGGCCTACTCCACCATGTCTCAGTTAGGATATATGGTACTAGCTTCGGGTATCGGTGCCTCCCGATCTGCTTTGTTTCATCTCATTACGCATGCTTATTCAAAAGCTTTATCGTTTTTGGGTTCTGGTTCAGTTATCCATTCCATGGAAAGAGTGGTCGGATACTCTCCCACTAGAAGTCAAAATATGTTTTTCATGGGTGGCTTAAGAAAATACATGCCAATTACTGGAACTACTTTCCTTCCGGGTACTCTTTCTTTGTGTGGCATACCCCCACTATCCTGTTTCTGGTCTAAGGATCAAATTATTACTGAAAGTTGGTTGCGCTCCCCTTATCTCGGATTAGCAGCTTCTACTACAGCAGGACTTACTGCGTTTTACATGTTTCGTATCTACCTCCTCACTTTCGAGGGAAATTTTCGTGCTAATCAAACAAATTCTATTGATTCAAATAAATTTATGCCAACCAGAAAAGGTATTACTCCATGGGGTGGGGCTCAGCCAGAATCATTTACCGCAAAAGCATTTAGTAATGCTATATCTGCAACAAATACGAAACAAAACAGTGTTACAGAAGCTGGAAACCTCGTAATCAAGCGTCCTCCCGGAGGTGATTCAATTTATGAGGGGAAGAATCAACCTCATTCCGAGCAAAACCTCTTATATCCAGAGGAATCAAATTCTTGCATGGTATTGCCTCTGATTGTTTTGGCGATACCTACCATATTTGTAGGATTGGCAGGGGTGGGAGTTGACCCAAGCCAAAAGGAACTTAGTTTAGACTTTTTGCTTGATTGGCTGATTTCTTTTGCTTCTTCTTCCGAAGTTAGTAAACGTGTTGGGCCTTTGACGGAGACATTAACTAGTTCAATCCCTTCACTTAGTTTATCTATTTTTGGATTATTAGTTTCTTTCATAGTTTATGGACAAGATAATGAAATTGTCGACACAGAATTTTTTGAAAAATTAATCAATAGAAATTTGCTAAGTAATTTTGTATCTTCCATAAGAGGCTGGTCCATCAATCGGGGTTATATTGATTATTACTACAAAGCTTATTTCACTCGAGGTATAGCTTCACTCAGCAAGCTAGTTCTGCATTTTGATCAATGGATAATTGATGGGTTTATCAACGGAACTGGTGCATCAAGTCTCTTTGGTGGAGAGAGTATGCGGCACGGGAAAAATGGTAGAATATCTCAATATCTACTCGGATTAGTAATTGGAGTTGCTTTACCGATATCGGTTGTTGATTTCCCAATCCCGCCCTTGCCGTAAACTGCTACTTTCGTTTCACGAAGCTCCAATTCGTGTTCATTTCTCCCGACTATTGTTCATCTCCCCCATCCCCATCTCTTTCCCTTTCGCTCCTTTTATTCCTCAAAGATATTACTTATTCCTACAAGGTAGGAAAATCCTGTGGTTATTCTACTACGCTTCTTGGAGGGGGGGGAATAGAAAGTACTAATTGGTGATTGATCGATACAGATCGTGGGGGGCTTGTGGGGTTGATCCCGACCCCGATCGATTGCCCCCCCCCCCTCTCCAATGATTTGGGTAGGGTACTCTTCCATTCAAACGGGCAAACGGGATTGCTATCGCCGCCGCCTCCCCCCTATAATGCTATAATAGGAGTTAGGGTGTACGCGAAGTTTACTTCACGAAATTTCGGAGAAAGCTTAACGTATTACAGATTTAGAGGCGGTTCAAAGAACAAAGGTCTTTAAGTATGTATGAGACTGAATCCCCCAACACTTTCCTCGGTAGCTCAGCGGTAGAGCGGTCGGCTGTTAACCGATTGGTCGTAGGTTCGAATCCTACCCGGGGAGATTCGTCAATAATTCCTAGTAATTGGATAGTTGTATTTGCCAAAGATGCCAAATAAAATTGCGTCGGACCATGACCCACCAACCAGTGAATGATTCACTATCGTGCTTATTTCCAGCTCTAAAAATTGGGGAGAAGAAGATTTGTGCGTCCTTCGTCCTTACCCCCCCCCCCTCGAATACCCCAAGGGTCCTGCCTATCCTATGAGGTCGTTTTTGGGGGCCCCCACTTCAATTCCGGTGTATTGAGCGATTAGAATGAGCGAATCAATTAGTCATCTGGAGAAGGGAGTAAATCCACAAATTTATGAAATAGAGGATCTATTTCAAGCGTGACGTTGATGTTAAAAAGCTGTTTCGCAAAATCCCTACGGAAGAAGCTATTGCTCCCTCCGAATCTTCTTTCTAAACAGAAAGAATCATAAAAGACTCATCTAGGAAATGGCCTTCAGTTCCTTAACTATTTAAGATGCTGTGACAAAATGATTTGTATCAGTAAAAGGAAAATATAGACCTTCCTTTTACTGATTTGGCTTCTAATTATATTGCTAGAAATCTATACAGAATGAGGGGTATCTAAGATTTGTTCTATGAACTTTCCTGAGAAAATTGTTTCGTCGCTCGATCCAGTGACGCCCCACCAAACCAGAACGGATTGAATAGATATTAATAAATTTCAAGCAACATGTTATAGATAAAAAAATCCTGAAATCGGCAACGGTTTCGCCTCATCCATTTGTTTCTATGAACCAGAAGCCTAAACCGAATAAATCGCTCTGGGAAATCTTCTGCTACCACGTAGGAATCAAAGCGAGCGGGACTAAATGTCTGCGGATATTGCAGATATATATCCATAGAGGAAGTTTCTTTGACGTATTCAAAATCTCGCTCCTCTTCCTCCATAGGGAGATTATTACACCGCTTAATAGGTGAGTCAGGTTTCAATTTCGGATTATCTTCACGATAGAGAAAGAAATTTTTAATTTTTTTATTTGACATTTTATTAAGGTGCTGCCTTCTCATACCGTAAATGGTGTAAAGCCTCCGCGCCAGTTCTTTCGTCGGCAACAAGCTGCGACGCGAGGGGGGAATGTTAGGATCTGGCTGGAACAGAAGCATGGGGTCCCATATGAAGCGCCCCCCGAAGAGTCGAGTCGTTTCATCGAATCGATTACAGTGTGTTTCATATTCATTAGATGAGTCGCCGGATATTCCCAATTCGATAAATTGCTCGCGTAACAACATATTATCCAACCGGTTTTCCAATCTTTCAATAGATTTATCTGTCACATTAGTCGCAGATTTTTCAGAAGTGAATAGATATCCGCTTTTATCACACCATTTACTTTTGTCACCCTTAATCTTATTGAATTCAAAATCTTGTTGGGGTATATAATTCTGATTTTGGTAGAGAAAAATTAAATTATACAAATGATTGGGTTCAGATAATACCCTCATCAATTCATAAGCCCCGCTTCGCAGGAAACGGAGACGCCAAGCCTTATGGGACCAAGTGATCTCACGCGACACTTCCGTCGGACTTGAGTTTATTAGTTCGGGTGACTGTTGCAGTTCGAAGTCGGTTAGACTGCTAAACCCCCCCTTTCTCACAAATTTAGAAGAACGACTTCTAGAGGTTACACCTGAACAATACTTGGGTTTATCGATAGGAACGGAAAAGGAAAGACTATTACTGTGTTGACTTCCGTCTTTACAAAATTCCGAACGTGAGAAATTAGTCGAGAGGTTTTCTAGTACGCCACAAGCTAGGTTCAAGTCATTCTCTACGAGTTTGTCGATAACAATGAAATTTTCCTCCTTTCTCATATCCCTTTGGAGCGAATCGCGAGCAACTAATCCAGCTAGTATCCCTAGGATATGCGAAAATAGAGTGAATTCATTAAATGTTGACTTGGTTATTGAAGGTTCCACATACCAGTTAGACAAATAATAAAATCGCATTTTTAACGCGTTACGATCAATGTATGTATTTGTGATATAAGTATCTATCAAACTATTCTTTGAAGTAGCTTCCGCTATCTCGTGAGAAAAGATTTCCCATTCAGAACCGGATTCTATCCCATTGCCCATATCACTAGCAGTCGAATGTTGTCTATGCAAAGCTAATTCAATTGCGTCGCTACGTAGAATCTTACTTCCTTTGGAAGTACCTATTAATAACGCCTCATTAGCAAGAAAAAATAAATCTCGTTTACTATAACCCGTAGTTCCAAACCCAGTACCTTCAATAAGAGGAAGAGGCGGATTAGCCTCCATTTTGCAACCTTTGATACGTAATAGAATTGATAATTCTTTATGACGTTGATACCCGTTGGATTTTCGAAAATTTATTAATTAGTTTAACCGGTTCGGAGCTATTGGGGCTGGATCTATCCTCGCAGGTACGTGAGTCGTAGCGATGACAACATTCCTGCGGATGTTGGAATTGCTGCGCCTGTCACCAATACTTTTCAATATTTGGCAAAGTAAGAATTTGGGATCAGCTTCTAGCTTATGATACGAACGATGAATATTCAATTCATGAATATCTTGAATCCATAGTGTACAAGGAGACATCTCTTTCGCCATTTCAAAAACGAAATTTAATCGGTGTACGCTTTCTTTCGAGATGAAATTTCCACGTACATTATTAAAGAAGGATCGGTTGTATATCAGCTTTTTCAATGGTAGTTTCACCACTGGAAAGTAGGAGTCGAATGCTACATCTCTAATAATGGAAGATCGGCCAGTTTCTATGGGTCCTACTAGCAAAATTCCTTTAGATGGTAATAATCCCGATTGGAGTGAAATAGGTATGTCATGACATGGCATATCTAGTAGACTGCCTCTTCGTCTCGTTGTTACTGAAAATAGAATATTTCTCTCGAGAGCGGAAAAGGCCCACTTCTCCGCAGGATCCAACTTACGGATCTTGTGACTCAATAGATCATTTTGCCAGAATTGAAGTAAGTATGCCAAAACATTAGATCTTTCCTGTGGATAAGGTTCATGAGAAATCTCGTTGCTCGATAAATCATAATTGGAATTCAATTTCGACACATACCTGCGAAAAATTTTATTCGTCACTAGGTGTTGAGTCAGTAGTTCTTTCTTACTATCTAGGATATCGGAGCTTTCTTTATGAAACATCCATGAATCGAGTTCATTTTTCACAAAGAAAAAAAAGATTATATTATTTATATAATTCAAGAATCTATTCAAAGAATAGATTAGTAGATCTCTCGTTGACATTTAGCTTGTCGAAGGGGAATACATTACCTCTTTCAAATAGGATCCACGCGTTGGGTCTGTTAGATATTCAATAGTGTTGAAACGTTTCCATGGATGAAAGGAATTGAAACCCGAAACGGCAGACAAAGGGTGTTTGAATAATACAAGAACAATTAATACCGAAAGAATGAAGTAATAGCAGATAGACCTATTGGAAAATTGAGATCCTGACCATCCTCCCGAATGTAAAATCTCCGCTTCATCAGGAATTTCTTCGAAAATAAGAAGACCTATCTCGGATACTACAGTATTGATAGAATCGTTGTCAAATCTCAATCCTAGGCTTTGCAGTCTTTGGGATAAATAGGCTTTCGCGCCATCTACTACATCCTCAGCAATTCTTTTATAAATCCTGGGAAAAATATGATTCGAGTCATAACTTATTTTAAGTACTATTTCTGGATATGTTTCTCTAATCAGATCGTAGAAGTATCTCCACCAGGTAGGGGTAAAAAACCAAGGTATATAATCTCTAAATAAGCTCCATTTTTCACCGATATTGTCTCTCCAAAAGATCCAAGAGATCTCATATCTGTTCAAATCTTTTAATAATTCATTGAATTTTATAAAATGGGATGGACGAATAGCCTCTTTCCGGATAGATTGATCCGCATAGTCCGTATCTTCGCGTGCAACCTCCTCTCCAATCGATTCTGCTAGAGATCTCGATGTTACATCGTTGCATAATGGGAGTCTTAGCGACCAGTAAGATGTTTCCAGTTCTTCCGGTTCCCAGAAATACCTAATAGGCAAATTCTTTTGATAGACTCGATCCAATACCAGATTCTTGGGACGGGGTTGGGGTCGCCGATCCGACGATGAATCGGAGTTTATCGACGTCTTCCCCAAATAAACTCCAGCGCTACTGCACGAATATAAGAAGGACCCTATCGCTTCACGAGGAGATGAGTTCAAACTCGCCAGTAACCTATTCAGATCCGAAATAGAGTTGGAAAGTCCATCTGAATGAGTTACTAATGCTGTGGCTGTGGATTCATGCAGATTAGACGAAATAAATTGAATTGGCGTGAGTACGTGGCCAGCAACCTCTCTTGCTGTTTGTTTCGATAAATTGGATGACAACGAATCCGACAGTTGGGGATGAATAAATGAGATGATATTAGATGAGATGGTTTCATCTTCGGAGCCCGCATAGAAGTTTTCCAGGACGTCGAGATAACTACTGTTGCATCTCCCAATAAAAAAATCCCTTTTGATTCTCGGAATAAAGGTGCTTCTAGCACAGTTCCGTATAGGTGAGTCATCTAGAAAATTTAGTTTACTAACCTGATCGGAAATGTATCTTGAAATATTCCCACCAATATCTTTAGTTGAATCTCCCCCACGGTTTAAATCATGCAGAAATAGATTCCAAAATTCCCTCCCCGCAATGGAAAGAGCATCGCTTGAAAATGAAAATCCTGCTCGGATGGGTTCGATGCGGGGCAACCCGAGAGAAGTGGGATTCACTGCAGGTTCCAGCTCGGTCGAAGAGCCTACCGATTTCTCACTCATTAACAGTTTGGATTCAATGAAGAAACTTTTTTTTCTCTCAAGAATTGTTTTGAGGAAAAGTATCTGTTCGTCAATGTAACCATCGAATAAACTTGATAAAAGATCAAGCTTCATGATATCTATCTTGTTCAATTTCTCGAGATCTATATCGTTCAATTTTTCGATGCAATAATCAATGGTATATATCAAAGCTTTCTGGCGAGTAACCTCAGCAACAATCATTTTGTAAAGAAAAAAAGCATTGAGAAATCGGTGAAAATCTTTTTTGTTTTGTTGATTGTTACTACCGAGACTGACACCAATATTACTTAGTAATTCGTTTCTTATTGTTGATACGCGGCAAATTGATTCCTCCAAGTCATACTTTAAGACTTCCCCGGCGAGGGAAAGAGACGAATCCCCGGTCGTATCGAGCCATCTATGCACATTTAACTGAACATTTCCATACTCACCAACTTGAAAGGTAATATATTCGTTCAATAGGCGCTCTACGTTATCCTTCCATTTCAATACTAGTTATTCAGTTGCAATTCTTGTTACACCGGTGTACTCCCCGCTCCCCGTCCAGCCATCCAGCCGATATTTGATTTGGAAGAAATATTCAGTAAATAATGCGCAAAAGTAGTCATAGAAAAGAAATATGTATGTTGAGTAGAGAGGTATGATTCTACTTCGTCCATACAATTTAACTAAATTGTATATTGAATGTATGTTACCCTTTTCTTCCAATTAGTTTAAAAAAATAGTATTTTCACTTCGATTACTTATTTTTCTAGGTATACCTGAAGATATTTGGAAATAGTTTGGAAGAATCTCATTGAGGTTGAGGTGTCTGCTACTCGCTAGCCCAAGTTTTTTGCCAGATATTTGAGTAAGCGGCATATCACCCTTCGTTTTCAATGGAAATCCTTTCCCAGATTTGACGCTATTACTGACGTCAATAACTATTGCCCCACTAAAAACCAGATTTGATTTCTCAATTATCGAGAGAAATTCGGTGAGTCGATTTATTAATCCATTTTTCATTTGTGAATAAGTGTGTAGAATGGGAAATTCTTCCCCATTTTTGTCATAATCCAATCCGGATATACAGCCACGAAACGACGTCGTCTTTTCACAAGGCGTAAATGAAGACAAGTTGGAAAAGGCTTCTCGCTCGAAATAAAACATCGACCCATCCCCCTGGTGATCTGCTGAATCTCCGGATTCAAGTAACGCCTTGTCGTAGGAGTTCAATACTACGGTACTTAATGAGTCGTTTCTCAATTGTGTTTCTTGTAACCGACCCAGATCTCGCTTGTTATGACTTTCCCGAGAGAATAACGAATCGAAATCACTTTGGTTGTTTCTATAAGCTACCCGGTAGTTATAGAATTTGAAAAACCTACTTGAGTTTTGTAAACACCTATCCCTGCAAAATCCTTGAATCCTTTCAGTCTCATCCTTGGATATATCTCTGCCAAGGAGTGAATCCCTCGCTACGCATGCCTTCCATCGACCGTAACCCAGAGGAATCATCGCATCATAACGAACTTGCTTCCCTTTTCTTGTTGAACCTGCAGAAATATCTTCGTTCAAACCTAAGTAATGGGAAACAGGTATTCCCCTCTTTCCATCCTTTCCAACAGATAAAGATCTTTTGAATCGGGGAAAGCAGTCGCGGGAGAAGTCACCAGAAATTTCTGCTTGTTTCTTTACTACTTCGTCACCCCCATTAATGACTCCCGCTAATGCAAAACTGCCTTCGATCGACCTTTTGTCACTCAAGCAATGCATAGAAATTGGTATTGTTAGCAACATCAGCATCTCCAGGGTGATGCCACTATCTCTTTTTAGTGAATCACGCAGATTGCGTAAAAATAGTGAACTCAGAAATCACAAGTCAGATAATCTGATAAAAGGTTCATAATTGGAAGATGGACTAGTGAAAAATCCTTTGAGATGTTGGTTTTTCAATGATTCGAAGAAGTGGTCTAATAGACTGACTTCTACTAACTCTGAAATTTTAGATGAAAAATCTGGACTTCCTACTCTTTCTTTTGCCACCTTTTTTACCTTACTTTCTTTCTTCATATTAATTCCATGCGGTAGATACTATCTATTTCCCACATTTATTATACCAATAAATTTGAAAATTTCAAGATATTATGGAATAAATATTTCAAAGGAATCTAGTGATTTCCGTGAATAGTCGTATCCAAAACTGGCATTAGATCGGGAATTATAAATTGTTATTGTCGGGGAGACCCACACACATCCCACCCACCTTAACAATGATTATCTGTTCCAAGCAGAGAGATGGGATCAAATTACCCAATTGGATGGGCGAACGACGGGGATTGAACCCGCGCGTGATGGATCCACAATCCATTGCCTTGATCCACTTGGCTACGTCCGCCCCCTCTGTCGATTTAGTTGGCCCCCCCCCCCGGACGTGAACGAGATCTATCCGTTAAGCAAGCTAGATAGGTTCTTCGGTTGATACACATACATGTTGACTTTATGTATATAACGAGACAATAGAAAAAGAAAATCTTTGAAATCAGGAATGCACTCTCAATTTCTTTTATCTAAAAGATTTAGGTGGGAGATTACAAGCATTCTGCAAATCGGAGTAGGAAACTTCGTAATCCATCAAATTGCAGAAGGATATTCCAAATAGTTTTCAGAATTCAAGGTTGGGAACTGATAATTGTGAAATTGTGACAAGCTGTTATCATCCTCTCTATCCGTTCTACCGCACGAACCTTCATCTCGTTGGACACCAAACCTCCTTCCGGAGTTAAGAGGTTTGGTATCCAGTTGTGCCACATAACCAGAAGGATATTATCCGTTTGTAGAAGGAGCTTCAACAGAAGCCAGGTCTAGGGGGAAGTTGTGAGCGTTACGTTCATGCATGACTTCCATACCTAGGTTAGCACGGTTTATGATATCAGCCCAGGTGTTTATAACACGACCTTGGCTGTCAACCACGGATTGGTTGAAGTTGAAACCATTCAAGTTGAATGCCATAGTGCTAATGCCTAAAGCGGTGAACCAGATACCTACTACGGGCCAAGCAGCTAAAAAGAAGTGTAGAGAACGAGAATTGTTGAAGCTAGCATATTGGAAGATCAAACGACCGAAATAGCCGTGAGCAGCTACGATGTTGTAGGTTTCTTCTTCTTGACCGAACTTATAACCTGCATTAGCAGACTCATTCTCAGTTGTTTCTCTGATCAAACTAGAAGTTACCAAAGAACCATGCATAGCACTGAATAGAGAGCCGCCGAATACGCCAGCTACACCCAACATGTGGAAGGGATGCATAAGGATATTGTGCTCAGCCTGGAAGACGATCATGAAGTTGAAAGTACCAGAAATGCCTAGAGGCATACCGTCAGAGAAACTTCCTTGACCAATTGGGTAGATCAAGAAGACGGCGGCAGCAGCTGCGACAGGAGCCGAGTACGCAACAGCGATCCAAGGACGCATACCTAAACGGAAGCTCAGTTCCCATTCGCGACCCATGTAGCAAGCTACACCAAGTAGGAAGTGAAGGACGATAAGTTCGTAAGGACCACCATTGTAAAGCCATTCATCGACGGAAGCTGCTTCCCAGATTGGGTAGAAATGTAACCCAATAGCTGCAGAAGTAGGGATGATAGCACCGGAGATAATGTTGTTACCGTATAGCAAAGAACCAGAAACGGGTTCGCGAATACCATCAATATCTACGGGAGGAGCTGCGACGAAGGCAATGATGAATACAGAGGTTGCGGTTAGTAAGGTGGGAATCATTAAGACACCGAACCATCCGATGTAAAGACGGTTTTCGGTGCTGGTGATCCAGTCGCAGAAGCGACCCCATAAGCTTGCGCTTTCGCGTCGTTCTAAAGTTGCGGTCATGGTAATTTTCGGTTTTCGAGATATAATTAGTGATTCCCCAGGCTAGTAAGCCTGTTAATTTGTAATATATCACAAAAACCTATCTGTGTCAACCGAAATTAATTGAGTCCCCAGAATTCTCGGATATGGGGGCTTCTTTTCGATGTCTCAAACAAAATTTAGCCGTTGTTTTACAACAAGGCTTTCTTCCTTTTTCAGAGAAGAATTAAATTCTTACTCTATGCGCTATGCGGTGCGCGCCTCAATTAATTTCAGTCTCTGAAAAAACTGGTCACGCGTCAAGCCTTTTTGCGAGGCACTCCGCAACTCTGCATTGGCCCCCCCCCCCGCTATCTTATTTAGTTAGAAGGAGTCTAATAATTAACAACCTGAAAGAAGAAGTAGTTGTCAATCCCCACTTGTGGCTTAGACACCCGTTATTTGTCACCGACTCCTCACTCAACCATTTCTCCATAGTTTCTTTTGATTCCCCGATAGTTAGTGCCCCGGTTCCAATCCACAACGGAAAGATTGTGGATTGGAACGAATCCGAAACTAGCGGAAATGGGCAAAAGCTTTGTTAGCTTCCGCAACTTTATGAGTCTCCTCTTTCTTTCGTATGGCACTACCGGAATTCCTGGCGGCATCCATCGATTCATCACTCGATCTTAAAGCCATACTTCGACCTGAGCGTTTTCGACACGCGATTAATGACCACCGGATAGCCGAAGCTTTTCCCTCTGCCGGTACTACTTCAACGGGAACTCGATAAGTTGATCCACCTACACGTTTGGTTTCTGTCACTACATCCGGAGTTACCCCGCGCACCGCCTGTCGCAGAACAGACAGTGGGTTCCTATTTGTCTTTTACCTAATCCGCTTCATAGCCTGATAAAAAATCTGATAAGCCAGTGATTTCTTGCCATTTTTCAGGATACGATCAACTAGCAGATTTACTAATCGATTACGATAAATTGGATCTGATTCGATATTTTTCTTTCTGTTCGCTACACTGCTCCGATGTAACACGAGTTTACAAATATAAATATGTCAGATTTCAATCAATTCTTTTATCTCAATGGTATCTCAATCTACTATTTTGGCTTTTTCACTCCATATTGTAGGGTGGATCCACCGGTTAGTCGAGGATCTCCCTCCAAACTGCACGTGCGACTTTCATCGAATACAGCTTTCCACATGATTAAATAGAAACTATTCTAATGATTTTGAACCATTTATTTTTTTTTTTAATGCAAATCATATTTACTCATCGCACACTGAGTATCCGTTTTCTCCTACTCCACGGATAAAATCTATTCCACGGATAGAAGAAGTCGAAGTCTAGATATAAAGGAAGAAAATCTTGCAATTCAGTTATCTTACTGGGAATGTCCGTAGGTTTATCAATCCAACCAGTAGATGTGCATGAAGCCTTCACCGAATCTCCGTAGTCGTAATCTAAACCTGTTCCAAGAGGAAAAGACACCCTAGGACTTTCCAGGTGAGAGTCTAGGTAAAACTCAACTTACTGGAATAGAACACCTTAGACACCAAGTTGTTTCATACAAATAGATAGATAATAATTAATCTCTATCAATCTCTGTAGTAGCAGGCTTTAGTCCCCCGGCAGTGCTGGGTCGGCTACACATTTAACATATCAGAACAACTGATACGGAATCATTGCAATGATACAAGTTATGACAATGTTCTGCAACGCACTAGAACGCCCTTTTTTACGATCCTTCACCCCTACAGCATCTAAGGTTCCTCTAACAATGTGATACCTAACACCGGGTAGGTCTTTGACCCTTCCACCTCTCACGGGGACCACCGAATGTTCCTGCAAATTATGGCCAATGCCTGGTATGTAAGCCGTTACCTCAAACTTGGAGGTTAGTCGAACTCTCGCGACTTTGCGTAGGGCAGAGTTGGGTTTTTTCGGTGTAGTCGTGGAATAG